TCAAAGGAATAATTGGAACTAATGTATCAAGCTTCTTCATAGCATTATCCATTATAAATGAATTTTCTAGCATTTGACCCCGTACCACCGAAAGGTTTGGTCGCATACTTGAAAAATAACCCAAAAAATCAAGGGAATGCTTGGATAATTGGTTTATATAAATCCTTCCTGGTTGAGACCACACATAAGAATGACATTGCCATAAATTGACAAGATAATATTTCCACTTATTCATCAGAAGAGGGGTATCCTTCGAAGACAGAATAGATTTTCCTTGATATCTAACATAATGCATAAAAGGATCCTTGAAGAACCATAAGATGGCGGCCGGAAAATCATTAACGAAGACTTCTTCTACAGGATATTTTTTTTTTTCATAGAAATGTATTCGCTCAAAAAAGATACCAGAAGAGGTTAATCGTAAATGAGAAGATTGATTACGAAGAAAAAGTAAAATGGATTCGTATTCACATACATGAGAATTATATAGGAGCAAGAATAATCGTGGATTACTTTTTGAAAAAATAATTTTTTTTGGAGTAATAAGACTATTCCAATTATAATACTCGTGAAGAAAGAGTCGTAATAAATGTAAAGAAGAGGGATCTTTCACCCAATAGCGAAGGGTTTGGACCAAGATTTCCAGATGAATGGGGTAGGGTATTAGTACATCTGATACATAATTTAAATGTGGGAATTTGTCCTCTAAAAAAGGAAATATTGAATGAATTGATCGTAAATTATAAGATTTTACGATTTCTGTCGCCTCTAAGGAAGATACTAATCGTAGGGAAAACGGAATTTCCACAATGACTGCAAATCCCTCCGACATCATTTGAGAATACAAATTTTTGTTGTACCCAAAAAATTTTTTTTGGTTAGAATCATTAGCGGAAATTATCAAATGATTCTGTTGATACATTCGACTAATTAAACGTTTTATAATTAGTAAACTATATTTAGTGTCATAACCTACATTATCCAACAAAATCGATCTATTTAAACCATGATCATGAGCAAGTGCATAAATATACTCCCGAAAGATAAGTGGGTATAGGAAGTCATGTTGCTGATATCTATCTAGTTCTAAATATCCTTGAAATTCTTCCATTTTTAATGTGAACAAGAAAAGAAATAGGTGATTTATTGGGTTATCAAATGATACATAGTACGATACAGTCAAAACAAGGTATTATAGTAAGAAAATACCTCGGAACAAGTAAGACTCATCAACAGACTCTCTAGCCTCTCTTTTTCCATCTAATTGATTTATGTTCATTCTAGGGTAACAAGATGGTTAGAAGTCCTTTATTTTTTCAATCCAATCGCTCTTTTGATTTTGAAAAATCTTTATCAATATACTGCCTTCTTCTACACATTTATCTCTACCCCATAATGGGTAATAGCTAATAATTAGGACTCATAAGAAATTTATAATCCACTCATGGGAAAAGTTTTTCCCGTATTAAGCACTAATATATTTTTAACGTCTAATTAGATCGGGTAATCATTCAAAAATTAAGAACAGAAGCTCATTACTTTTTGTTTCCCTATAATTGGAACCGTAGTAGGGCTCTACCCATTTATTCACTCGACCAAATTCATTTTTTTTATTACACGACAAGAATTCAAACAATTTTAATAAGGTTTTGGACCTATTCGGTAAGAATGAAATATTCTTAGAATTATCCATTGATACGACATGCTGCTTTTTCCATTCATTCCTTTCAGGATCAGTCGTGGTCTTACAAACTCTACCGATGGTATGGACGAATCTTTTGCTTCATACAAATGTGTAAAAGATGCTAGCCGCACTTAAAAGCCGAGTACTCTACCGTTGAGTTAGCAACCCAAATAAAATAATTAGAATGTGTAGATACAATCGGAATCTCAATAAAAAAAAGATTGAATTGCACAACGCAATCCAAACCAATCAAAACATTAAAATAGCACAAATTTTTTAAATTCTAATTGATTAGATTCTGAACATAATAAAAATGAGCAGATCCGATGAAAAAATTCTCAGATAAAAATAGGGATAAAGTAAAATATTTAAAAATACATCCATTAATTCTATAGTATATATAGATTTTATTGAGTTTAATCTTAATCAAAAAAAGACTTCTTGTATCACAGAAAATACAAGAACCCATTATTTGAATGAAATAAAAGCTATGGGACGGAGATATAAATGGATCCTTTTATCCACGATCGGATTATATTTATTTGATACACTGTTGTCAATATGAATGTTGAGAAAAGAATACAAAAGAAAAAACAATTTATAAATCTAACTAACAATTCCAATTTCAATCAATTAGACAATTAGAATTATAACAATTAGACAATTAGAATTATAAGAAAAAATAAGAAAAAAAAAAAAAAAACTAAGGACTTGTGTTGGATTGGCACTATATATAATATTTCTATACAACACAACATTGATACAATATTGGTGGAAAAAAAAATTAAGTAAAAAAATGAGGTTTATTCACTAAAATAAGCAAGTGAAATCCTTTGTGTTTTTTTATTTGTTCCTTAACTCATTGACAGTAATCTCAAAATTTTATATTTATAGACCCGATTACTTCATTTATTTATTCACTTAATCTTTTTCTATCTATTTTATATATATCAATAAAATTTATATCAATAAAATATAAATAGATTTTTGTCGTTATAAAAGACACTCTTTTATAGTAACAATAATAAATTTAGTATGATATAAATAGAACAAAAGAGGAAATAGCAAAGAAACAAAAAGGTTATACAAGGCTATATACAAATCATCCACATTTTTTTTATTTCATTAATTGAATTTTATTTGTTGATTAGGGCGAAGTTCCGTAAAAACCCCCGCCCTTTTTGAAATATCATGAACAGTTCCTGTAGGTTGAGCACCTTTTTCAAGGAAATATAGAATAGCAGGAACATTTAAATAGATTTGATTCTTTATCGGGTCATAAAAACCCACTTTACGAAGATCTCTTCCCTCTCGTCGGGATCGAACATCAATTGCAACGATTCGATAAATGGCTCATTGGGATAGATGAACAATACTCCCCCCCCCCTAGAAACGTATAAGAAGTTTTCTCCTCGTACGGCTCGAGAAAATTCTAAATTATGTCTATGTATAGAATCATAATATCAAATAGATCCATAAAATCATCAAATTCATTATATTATTGATTTTAGTTTAAATACTTTTTCTTAGTCTTCCCCCCCCCCCCAAAAAAAAAAAATTATTTGTATCCTCATAACTCAAGTTGAATAACTCTCAAATAACTCAAAAGAAACCTTTTAGGTATTAAATTTATTGAGTGGTCTCTAACCCTTTTTGTCTGTCTCCTTTAGAATCTATTTTGATTCTTAAATATGATCTGGTTGTTGAGACAATTGAAAACGGTATTTCCTTGTTCCAGGATCTTTATCTTTGCCTTGAATCATTGGGTTTAGACATTACTTCGGTGATCTTTAAATCGTTTCAAAACGGCAGCAACATACCATTTTTTGTGATTTCTTTCTATCAAAGAATCATATGAATGGTTGATTCCTACGTAATACACTTTACTTTTGATTTGATCAAAAGAGTTTTACCAATTCCAAACAAAATTAACTTTTAAATTTTATCGAATTGGATCCTTTAGATTTATATATCTAAAATATACTTACGAAGTTGTTCCAATTTATTGATCGATACTAACCTTAGATTCTTGCCCTTGAGAAATTAATCAATACGTTCTACTCGAGCTCCATCGTGTACTATTTACATGGCAACACTCTCAAAAATGAGGGTTCCAGTGGAACAGAACAAATGATGTCGAGCCAAGAGCACTTTCGTTCCTATATAATATAAAAAAGTGGTGGATGTAAGAATCCACAGCTGATCATGTCCTTCAAGTCGCACGTTGCTTTCTGCCACATCGTTTTAAACGAAGTTTTACCATAACATTCCTTCAGTTTGGAACCAGTATGTAATTGATTCAATTATGGAATCGTGAATAATCATCGGTTCGGTCGGTACATAATAATCTATACTTTTTTCTTCTATATGAAGAATGGATAATGTATGACGAAGTCTCAACAAGAATTCAATCAATTTAACCCCATTGTTTATAATTTTTTTTTTATTATAACTAACATAACATGAATAAATAAACACGAATAAACAAGTTATTTTGAATCTCTATCTTCAAGTAACGTGATAGGATAAATTCAACAATTTCACACTTCTTCAGAGTACTAAGAACTCATAAGAAATCATTAAAAAGATTTAATTGATTGAATAGTTTCCTACCCTATATCATTATTTGCATAAGGTTTTACAGTAAGTACCATTCGCTTTTTATCATCATTAAGAGAAAGATAAATCCATATTGGATTAAACCATCAATGATTAATAAAAAAAAAGACTGATGTAAGGAAAGATTGAAGATTTAGGTTGTTATTTTTTCGTATTTCATATTGTAAAATCAGTAATATTTAACAAATAAAAATTTCGTTTCATATGCGTGTTATTTGAACTCGATTAAATTTGTGAAAAAGATATGATTAATAATAATAAAAAAAAAAAAAAGAAATAAGAATCACATTCTATAACAATATTATACTCTTAAACGGAAGACTGGTCGAAAAGACAATCTTTATTTTGATATATTTTATTATGATATAGATTATGATATAGATATATATTTTATTTTTTATTATAGATTAATAAAATTATAGATTAATAAAATGATCGTGGGTCAGGTATGTTCTGGGACGGAAGGATTCGAACCTCCGAATAGCGGGACCAAAACCCGTTGCCTTACCACTTGGCCACGCCCCATTTCTAGTCGACACTAATAAACACTAATATTGGTACTGGTTGTTCGTCAACTCAAGTCTAAATATCTATTATCTATAAAATAGATTACTAGAATTTTTATACATGTAGACGTAGAATTAAACAGAATTTATTGATCATTACATATAATTCAATTAAGATATTGTATGAAAGTATGGTTTATTCTATTCTCTTTTGATTTGAGAATTGAAGGATTTTTGATTGGGTGAGTTCAAATCAAAGAAAGTTTTTTGGTCTATCTTATTTTCTTTTTATTCATTTTTCTTTTCTATGAATAATAACATATTTATAATAATAAAATAATAAAAAACTCAATTTATTAATAACTCAATCAAAATAAATAAAATACAATTATCCTCAAGAACAAAATGTTTGTTATGCTTAATATATTTAGTTTGATCTGTATCTGTCTTAATTCTGCTCTTTATTCAAGTAGTTTTTTCGTCGCCAAATTGCCCGAGGCCTACGCTTTTTTAAATCCAATCGTAGATGTTATGCCAGTAATACCTCTGTTTTTTTTTCTCTTAGCCTTTGTTTGGCAAGCTGCTGTAAGTTTTCGATGATATCTTTAATTTAATAATGTCTAGACAAATTCATGATTTATTGAAAAAAAAAAAATTCAAAGAAAAGAATTGATAAGATCAGATAAGTCTTACACCCTCAATTCAAATATTGAAATTCTTGTACAACCGCGAAAAATCTGGATCACCCCACTTTATTTCTTGGTGTCAAAATAAAAAATCAAAATAGTAGGGTATGCGGTATAAAAACGGAGAATCTATTCTCTTTTTTACTAAAAAAAATCTTGGAGATTATGTAATGCTTACTCTCAAACTATTTGTTTACACGGTAGTGATATTCTTTGTTTCTCTCTTTATTTTCGGATTCCTGTCTAATGATCCAGGACGTAATCCTGGACGTGAAGAATAAAAGATAAGGTTTTTGTTTTCCTTGCTTGATTTTTAAATGTTCTTAGTAGGATTTTATCTATTACACATTTTTAACTATTAAAAATAAAAAGAGCTCGCGAAAAATTCGAAAGAAAATACCAAGTCATCAACAAAAACGGAAAGAGAGGGATTCGAACCCTCGGTACGAAAAACTCGTACAACGGATTAGCAATCCGACGCTTTAGTCCACTCAGCCATCTCTCCTCCCAATTGAAAAAGGATAATACTATGTTACATTATAAAAAATAAGGATTGAAAGAGCCCTTCATAATATTTTTTTTTCATCCGAGAGTGCTTTTTAGTTCCACGGCCCGGCTAAGTACTGACCAGGCCGGGCCCGCCATTTATTGTTCCAACGAATCATAAATAATTTTTTTTTTATTTGAAAACTAAAATACTTGCTTGTTATTACGATTGGAAAAATAAAAACTCTTTTGATTTCTATGATATAGAATCAAATGATATCGAATCAAAGTGTCGTTTCTTATCTTAATTTTTTATATTTATTCTTTATTTTCTTTATTCCTTTTATTTTAGTAAAGTAAATAAATAACAAAAAGGGAGCTGTGGATTCTTGCACAATACATTTTCATGTATGTTATGGCTTAAGTAGTTTTGTCGAGACGTCTAGGTCAAAAACCTCCGGCAAAAAAACACTTGTTATTTCGTTTTAGTTATTGAAATTTAATGAATTCTCTTTTCCGAATCTCATTGGGTTCTCTGATACAACACGTAAACGCTCTAATTTTCATGATTATTTTATGATCCTATCCTTTCTTTTTACTCTTTTAACTTTTTATTACGACCCATTTTCTTGTTCGACAAAAGGTTCATTTATATACAATAATCGGATTGTAGCGGGTATAGTTTAGTGGTAAAAGTGTGATTCGTTCTATAATCCTTTATATAGTTAAGGGGTCTTTCGGTTTGATTAATATTTCATTCCGACCAAAAACTTTATTTCTTAAAAGGATTTAATCCTTTACCTCTCAATGAAAAATTCGAGGAAGAATATACATTCTCGTGATTTGTATCCAAGAATCAATTCAAAATTGAAAAATTGGATTATGAGATTACGAAACATAATTTTTTTTTTTAATTAGATCAATACTTCTAATTGAATAAGTATGAGTAAAGGATCCATGGATAAAGATAGAAAGTGGCTTTCTAATCGTAACTAAATCTTTAATTTGGAATTTGTATTACGGAAATTGAAGCAAAATGGCTATTAAACAATGACTTTGGTTTACTAGAGACATCGACAAATTGTTTTAGCTCGGTAGAAACAAAATGCTTTTCCTAAGGATTCTCTCACATAGAAATAGAGAACGAAGTAACTAGAAAGGTTGTTATAATATAATCCCCCTCTTTTCTATAGGGATCGTCTAGAAAGCGGGTTGTTCTGAATACATTCAGACAGAAAAGCTGACATAGATGTTATGGGTGGAATTTTTTTTTTCGTTCATGTCTTAATATAGGAATTTATACATCTTCCATAAAGGAGCCGAATGAAACCAAAGTTTCACGTTCAGTTTTGAATTAGAGACGTTAAAAATGATGAATCAACGTCGACTATAACCCCTAGCCTTCCAAGCTAACGATGCGGGTTCGATTCCCGCTACCCGCTTTTACTTTATTTTTTTATTAAATTAATAAGAAATAAGAAAAAAATAGAATTAAATATTTTGAGATTTTTATTATTTT